AATGATGAGCCTGAGTTAAAGGACTATCGTGATAGGATAAAATATGTAGTACAAATTAAACTACCTTCATTACATCTAACAGAATCAAACTATCACCGTCAAGCATCAAAAGCCGCCGTGCACCATACACCAAGATATAATAAACAACCCTCAACATAGAAAAGTAAGCTAAATCAAGCTAATGGGTTCATACCCCATAAATAGAGCATTAACCTCTCTTCTCTGATGCCTAGAAACTCAACCAAAATCCTTTTACTAATTACTCTAGTGGGAGGTATATTAGTATCTGTATCCTCCAACTCGTGATTAGGAGCCTGAATAGGCCTGGAAATCAATCTAATATCATTTATCCCCCTGATATCCAACGTCAAAAACATGTATAATACAGAAGCCTCACTAAAATACTTCATTGTACAAGTTCTTGCCTCAGCAACATTACTCTTCATAGTAGTAATGAAGACCTTAATAGAAGACTTATTCACATTTGAAAGAAGAACATATACATCAATAATCATTTGTACCCCTCTCCTGTTAAAAAGTGGAGCAGCCCCCCTTCACTGATGATTCCCAGGAGTAATAGAGGGATTAAGATGAGAAAATTGTGCATTGCTAATAACAGTGCAAAAAGCAGCCCCATTGATACTAATATCATACCTGATTGAAATCAATGCATTCACACTAAGAATTATTCTACTATCAACAGTTGTTGGATCGATTGGAGGATTAAACCAAACCTCAATACGAAAAATCCTAACCTATTCATCCATTAATCACACTGGATGAATATTAATTGCACTAACCACAAGCGAAAACTTATGAATAGTATACTTCACAATTTACTCAATGCTAGCGCTTACAGTAGTATCCGCCATTAGGTTATCCGGAGTATCTTTTATCAACCAAACCATATTAACAAATAAAGAAACCACGCTAATAAAATTCATAATATTCACATCACTACTATCATTAGGGGGGCTGCCTCCATTCCTAGGATTCCTACCAAAATGAATCGTCATTCAAGCCATAATTATAAATAACATAGCCCCACTAGCAACAATTGTAGTAGTAACCTCACTGATCACTCTGTACTACTACCTAAAGATTTCCTACTCGAGATTTATGATCTTGAATACTGAACCAAAATGAAATTTTAAATCACATAAACCCGAAACAACAAAAAATATAACAGCGGTGGTTCTATCATCCATCTCCTTAACAGGAATGGTAATCTGCACAATCATCACCAATATCAATTAAACGAAGGCCTTAAGTTAAAAGCAAACTAATAACCTTCAAAGCTATAAATAAAGGGCTTCCTTTAGGCCTTGGTAAGTCTCTAACCCACCCCTATAGAATTGCATTCTATAATCACAAAATGAATACAAGGCTCCCGAAAAAAGAAACATAGTGGAAGAGCAACGTAAACGCCCCTAAATAGATTTACAGCCTATCGCCTACTTATTAATCTCAGCCATCCCACTAATCTTCACCCGATGGTTCTTCTCAACTAATCACAAAGACATTGGAACTTTATATTTTGTATTTGGAGCTTGATCAGGAATAGTAGGAACCTCACTAAGAATACTTATTCGAACAGAACTAGGACAGCCAGGGTCCCTAATTGGAGATGATCAAATCTACAACGTCATTGTCACAGCCCACGCCTTTGTTATAATTTTCTTTATAGTCATGCCAATTATAATTGGTGGCTTTGGAAACTGATTGGTACCTCTAATACTAGGAGCACCAGATATAGCATTCCCACGAATAAACAACATAAGATTCTGACTACTTCCTCCATCCCTAACCCTTCTTCTTACTAGTAGAACTGTAGAAAGTGGAGTAGGAACAGGATGAACTGTTTATCCTCCTCTTGCTAGAGGAATCGCCCATGCCGGAGCATCTGTAGACCTAGCAATCTTCTCATTACATCTAGCAGGAGTATCATCCATCCTAGGAGCAGTAAACTTCATTACAACCACAATCAATATAAAGCCAAAGAGCATAAAACCTGAACGAATTCCTCTATTTGTATGATCAATTGCCATTACCGCCCTATTACTATTACTTTCCCTACCAGTTCTGGCAGGAGCAATCACAATATTACTAACAGACCGTAACCTAAATACATCATTCTTCGATCCCGCAGGAGGAGGGGACCCAATTCTCTACCAACATTTATTTTGATTCTTCGGACATCCCGAAGTTTACATTCTAATTCTACCTGGATTTGGTATAGTATCACATATCATTTGCCATGAAAGAGGAAAGAAGGAAGCATTTGGAAATCTAGGAATAATCTTCGCTATACTAGCAATTGGGCTACTAGGATTCGTAGTATGAGCCCATCACATATTCACTGTAGGAATAGACGTTGACACACGAGCATACTTTACATCCGCGACAATAATCATTGCAGTACCAACAGGAATTAAAATCTTCAGATGGCTTGCAACAATATATGGAACCCGAATAACATATAGAGCAGCCTGCCTATGAGCACTAGGCTTTGTATTCCTATTCACAATAGGAGGTCTCACAGGAGTAGTACTAGCAAACTCATCAATCGATATCGTACTACACGACACATATTATGTAGTAGCACACTTCCATTACGTACTATCAATGGGTGCAGTATTCGCAATTATAGGAGGGTTCGTACAATGATTCCCACTATTCACTGGGCTCACAATAAACCCAAAATGACTAAAGGCCCAATTCACTGTTATATTTGTAGGGGTAAATCTAACATTCTTCCCCCAACACTTCCTAGGACTAGCTGGTATGCCACGACGATACTCAGATTACCCAGATGCATACACTACGTGAAACATCATTTCATCAATAGGATCAACAATTTCATTCGTAAGTGTAATGATATTCCTATTCATTATATGAGAAAGAATCACATCAAATCGGCCAATCCTATTCCCTACACACACGAGAAACTCAGTAGAGTGACTACAAAACTTCCCACCAGCAGAACACAGATACTCAGAACTTCCAACTATTTCTTTAACTAACTAAAATAATCTACTCTAACGTGGCAGATAAGTGCATTGGATTTAAGCTCCATAAATAAAGTTTTAAACTTTCATTAGAAACCTAATGGCAACATGATTAAACCTAACATTACAAGATAGAGCCTCACCTGTCATAGAACAATTAATCTTCTTCCACGACCATACACTAATAATTATACTAATAATTATTACAGCAGTATTTTATACAATAATCAGAATCATCCAAAATAAACAAACCAGACGGTTCATCCTAGAAGGACAAATAATCGAAACCCTATGAACGATTGCTCCCGCAATCATCCTAGTATTTATTGCAATCCCATCCTTACGATTACTATACCTAATAGATGAAATTCACAACCCAGTAATAACATTAAAAACAGTAGGACATCAATGATACTGAAGTTATGAATATTCAGACTTCACAAAGCTAGAATTTGACTCATACATAGTACAACAGGAAGACCAACCAATCGACGCATTCCGCCTACTAGACACAGACAATCGAGTTGTACTACCAATAAACTCACCGATCCGAATTATCGTAACAGCAGCAGACGTATTACACTCATGGACAGTGCCAAGACTGGGGGTAAAGACAGATGCTACACCAGGACGACTTAACCAAATGAGATTCTCGATCAACCGCCCTGGCCTTCTATATGGGCAATGCTCAGAAATCTGCGGAGCAAATCATAGATTCATGCCAATTGTAATTGAAAGTGTATCAACTAACCAATTTATTAACTGAGTATCAAAGATAAGAGAATCATCAGATGACTGAAAGCAAGTAATGGTCTCTTAAACCAGCTCATGATACCCTAGCAAGTATCTCTGATGACAAAGGATTAGTTAATTATATAACATCAGAATGTCAAACTGAAATAATCACAAAGATATCCTTTTATACCTCAAATAATACCTATAGAATGAACCCTACTATACCTCACATTTTTAATAACATTCCTAATATTCAACATCATAAACTACTTTGCCCAATTGCCAAGCAAACAAAGAAAAACAAAGGGATCCATTAATATTCACAAAACAAACTGAAAGTGATAAGAAATCTATTCTCAATTTTTGACCCAACAACAGAAATTGGTAATTTACCGCTAAACTGAACAAGAACCACTATCGGACTCCTCTTAATTCCAACAAGAATCTGATTAGTGCCATCACGAAATAGCATAATAGTAACCTTATTAATAAATAAGTTACACCAGGAAATAAAAACAATCCTAAGAAAAGGAAACGAAAATAAAGGAAACTCGTTCATCCTAACATCCTTATTCTTAATAATCTTAACAAACAATTTCCTAGGACTATTCCCATACATCTTTACCAGAACAAGCCACCTAACACTCACCCTAACCCTAGCCCTGCCAATATGATTAAGTTTTATACTATTCGGGTGAATCAAAAATACCAACCATATATTCGAACACCTAGTCCCGCAAGGAACACCATCTATATTAATACCATTTATAGTTATCATCGAAACCATTAGAAATGTCATCCGCCCTGGAACGCTAGCAGTACGACTAACCGCAAATATAATTGCAGGACACTTATTACTAACCCTACTAGGAAATAATGGACCCTCTATAAGACATACCCTATTAACCGTCCTAATTATCGCCCAAATCCTCCTTCTGATTCTAGAATCCGCAGTAGCAATTATCCAATCATACGTATTCGCAATCCTAAGAACCTTATATTCTAGAGAAGTCAACTAATGTCAATACATGAAAACCACCCATTCCACATAGTAAACAAAAGACCATGGCCTCTTACAGGTGCTATTGGAGCAATAGTAACCCTAATAGGAATAATCAAGTGATTCCACCAATACGATGATAGTCTACTAGGCATTGGAGCAATCATTACCATTCTTACCATAATTCAATGATGACGAGACGTAACCCGAGAAGGGACTTATCAAGGCCTACACACAAAAATAGTAACAAAGGGCTTACGATGAGGGATAATTCTATTTATTGTATCCGAAGTTCTATTCTTCGTATCATTCTTTTGAGCATTCTTCCATTCAAGACTATCCCCTACAATTGAACTAGGATCAACTTGACCACCCACAGGAATCCAACCATTTAACCCCCTACAAGTCCCTTTACTAAATACAGCAATCCTGCTAGCATCAGGTGTAACCGTAACATGAGCACATCATGGACTGCTAGAAAATAATGCTACCCAAGCAACCCAAGGGCTCTTCTTCACAGTTCTACTAGGATTATACTTCACAGCACTACAAGCTTATGAATACATTGAAGCACCATTCACAATTGCAGACTCAGCATATGGATCAACCTTCTTCGTCGCAACAGGCTTCCACGGACTACATGTAATTATTGGAACAACATTCCTAACTACATGCCTACTACGCCATACAACACTACACTTCTCATCAAACCACCACTTCGGGTTCGAAGCAGCAGCATGATACTGACACTTCGTAGACGTAGTTTGACTATTCCTATACATCTCAATTTACTGATGAGGAAGATAAAATTATATTTATCTAATACAAGGAAAGTATACTTGACTTCCAATCAAGAAATTTGTGAAAACAAGATAAATAATAATAATAGTTACAATAGCAGCCACGGTGACCCTCCTTCTATCAACAGCAATCATAATTTTAGCAACCCTAATCTCAAAAAAAATCAACGAAGACCGAGAAAAAAGATCCCCATTTGAATGCGGATTTGACCCAAAAAACTCCGCACGACTACCTTTCTCATCACGATTCTTCCTGATTGCAGTAATCTTCATAATCTTTGATGTAGAAATTGCACTGCTCCTTCCAATACCAATCACTATACTAACATCAAACATAAAATCATGATTAATTGTAAGATCCGCATTTCTACTAATCCTCATTATTGGACTGTACCATGAATGAAATCAAGGATCCCTAGAATGAAGAAACTAGGGACTATAGTTAATAATAACATTTGAGTTGCATTCAAAAAGTACTATGCACAATAGTTAGTCTCACCCTCAACATAAGCGAGAAGCAAAAATTGCAATCAGTTTCGACCTGATCTTAGATAATATAATTTATCCTCACTTTTAAACCTTTAACTGAAACCAAAGAGAGGTATATTATTGTTAATAATAAAATTGAATAAATGATTCCTGTTAAGGAAGTGACAGAAAAAGTGAATGCTGCTAACTTATCACTATAGCGGTTAAAATCCGTTTACACTTCTAAATTTATATAGTTTAGAATAAACATTACATTTTCACTGTAAAGACAAAGAAGCTCTTTTATAAATAAACACTTAAAGGCAAAAAAAAATACCTCATCGACATCTTCAGCGTCGCGCTCTAAACATAAGCTATTCAAGTAAAATACAAGAACAAATAACAGGATAACAATCCACATAACAAAAAACCCTAAAAACACCTTTAAACTATTATACTGGAACCATTGATTAACCCTACCCAAGTTAAAAAGAACCCAGTATAAACCCTGACCACCAAAAAATTCTATCCAACCAGAATCAAAAACCCTTGTTGCCTTATACCCTAATTCCAAAGGACCAAAAGAAACACCATAAGTAGAGAAAAAAGGCATAAACCATATAGAACCAGAAAATGAAGAAATACTATATAAATATATAGAAAATAACCTATCACCAAACACAAACCCAGCAATCTCATAGCCCAGCCAACCCCCCAAAAACACCACAAATAAAGTAAGAAACCTTAAATAATAAGGCAAGCAAATCATAGAAGGAGTAGGACAAATCAATCATATAAGAGAGCCCCCACCAAAAATAGACATAACCAATAATCCAATTATACCAATCATTATGTTATAATTGGATTCAACCATAGAATATGAAGGAACAAAATTAAAATCACCACACAAAACAAAATAAAATAACCGAAAAGAATAACAAACTGTCAAACCTGTAGATACAAACAATAAAAAGAAACCAAAAACATTTACATATCTCATAGAAAACATCTCCAGAATAAAATCCTTAGAGTAAAACCCAGCCAAAAAAGGCATCCCACAAAGAGCAAAATTAGAAACTATTAAACTAGCAGAAGTAAACGGTATATAAATAGACAGGCCCCCTATAAAACGAATGTCCTGAGAATCCCCCATAGAATGAATAACACCACCAGCACACATGAATAATAAAGCCTTAAACAAAGCATGAGTCAATAAATGAAAAAATGCCAAACCAGAAAGACCCATAGAAATAGTTATAATCATAAGCCCCAACTGTCTAAGAGTAGATAGGGCGATAATCCTCTTCAAATCAAACTCAAAATTGGCCCCAAGACCTGCCATAAACATGGTCAAACCCGAAATCAACAACAAGATAACATTCAACCAATACCCGAAAGAAGGACTAAACCGAATAAGAAGATATACCCCTGCAGTAACCAAAGTAGAAGAATGAACCAAAGCAGAAACAGGAGTAGGAGCAGCTATGGCCGCAGGCAATCAAGAAGAAAAGGGAATCTGAGCACTCCTAGTCATAGCAGCCAAAACAACAAGAAAAGAAATCAACTCCATCTCAAAAGAACTTGATAAAAACTCCAAATAATAAATAAAACTCCAGCTACCAAAATTAATTATTCAAGCAATAACCATCAACAAGGCAACATCACCGATCCGATTAGATAAAACAGTCAACATACCAGCACCATAAGACCTCACATTCTGATAATAAATTACCAATAAATAAGAAACTAAGCCTAACCCGTCCCAACCCAACAAAATACTAATTACATTAGGACTAATAATCAAAAACATCATAGAAATAACAAACATTAAAACCAATGAAATAAACCGAACAATATTTAAATCACCAAACATATAATCATCTCTATAAAGAATAACCAAAGAAGAAATAATAAACACAAACCCCATAAACAACAAAGACATCCAATCAAATAAGAAAGTCATAACAACTGATCTACCGTTTAATGTAATAATATTCCAATCAATAAAATAAACCAAATCATTTATAATAAAATATGAACCTAAAACACAGCAAGACCAACCCAGAAGGAATAAAAAAACAAATCTAACAAAACAAATAGACATAAGCATAAATCTAAAATATACAAATATATCATCGGCACCACAAACCAATATTTTCCCCTTAAACTATTTAGATCTAAATCCAGAAAACAGAAACATCTACCTTCAAAATAATTAAATTTAACGGAAACCAATGCAAAAATAACAACAAGAACTCACGAACATAACCTAAAGAACAAGAATAAATTCCAGAATAAGTAGACCCATGCTGACTATAAGAATACAAGTAAAGCGTATAAGCAGCACTAAAAAAAGACAAAAAGACCAAAACAAATATAAGACACCAAGACCAAGAAACCAAACTACTCAACAAACCAATCTCCCCCAAAAGGTTTAAAGAAGGAGGAGCTGCCATATTACAAGATCTTAATAAAAATCACCACATAGCCATTCTAGGCATCAAATTAATCAAACCCCTATTAATTAAAAGACTTCGTCTACCAAACCGCTCATAAGAAATATTAGAAAGACAAAACAAACCAGAAGAACACAAACCATGAGCCACCATCAAAGCAAAAGATCTACAAACTCCCCAATAATTTAAAGTCATAATACCACCAATAACTATACTTATATGGGCTACGGAAGAATAAGCAATCAATGATTTTAAGTCAGTCTGCCGCATACAAAATAAACTAACAAAAAGACCCCCAACTAAGCTCAAAGCAACCCAAACAACACCAAACTTAAATCCAAATTTAAACAATACAGGAAAAGCACGAAGAAGTCCATAACCTCCCAACTTCAATAAAACACCAGCCAAAATCATAGAACCAGACACGGGAGCTTCAACATGAGCCCTAGGAAGTCATAAATGAACTATAAATATAGGCATCCTAACCAAAAAGGCAAAAACCATGCAAAGATAAAATAAACCACCGACCAAATGGCTATTGCCATTCAATATAAACAGACACAAAGAACCCAAAGAACTATAAATAAATAAAATACCCACCAATAGAGGGAGAGAAGCCAACAACGTATAAAATAATAAATAAATTCCAGCCTGAACCCGTTCAGGTTGATACCCCCAACCCAAAATTAAAAACAAAGTAGGAATCAATCTACTTTCAAAAAAAATATAAAAAGAAAGCAAACTAACTCTTCCAAAAGTACAATATAATAAAATAGTAAGAATAATGACAACAAAGAGAAAAAACCCAGAAAAATAATTTAAACGAAACACAGACTCTCTAGCCAAAATCATAAGCACACAAATCCACAGACTAAGAAGAATCAGACCATAAGAAATTAAATCACAACCAAAAATATAGCTCAACCCTCCTCAACAAAAAAAATAAGGAAAGAAAAACAAATAAAGAAAAGAAACAAAAAACATCATAGAACAAACTAACCACCAAAGTCCAGAGTAAACACACAAAGGGATCAAAAAAACCAGAAAACAAAGAAACCTTAACATTGAAGAACTCTATAAGACTGAAAATAATCATTCCCATGGCTACGAATTATAGAAACTAAAATAGATAGACCCAAAGAACCCTCACAAACAGAAAAAACCAGAAAATAAACAACAAAAAATAAACTATAATTAAACCTACACAAATAAAAATAAACAGAAAAGTAAAGAACCAATACAACAAACTCCAATCTCAACAAAGTAATTAACAAATGCTTCCGGCTAGAGGAGAAAGCCCAAATACCACAAAAATAAGAGTAAAAAAAATATAATCACATTGGCATTTAATAAGTTTTAATAATTTAATAAAAATATTGGTCTTGTAAATCAAAAATAAGGATTAACCTTTTAAAACTTCAGAGGAAAGGCAAACACCATTTCATTAATCCCCAAAACTAACATTTTAAATAAAATACCCCCTGACATAACAAAACTATTTATATCAATAAGAACAATAACAAGACTAATATTCACACAAATAAAACACCCCATAGCAATAGGCCTAATACTGTTAACACAAACAATTATAATCTGCCTAATCAGAGGAACCATATACAGAAGCTTTTGATTCTCATACATCTTATTTATAATTATAATTGGAGGGATACTAGTACTATTTATATACATAACAAGACTAGCATCAAACGAAATATTCACACCATCAAATAAAATACTAGTAGCATCATCAATCGCTCTACCCACTCTAATATACCTGATACCAACAGTAACGAACAACAAGGAAATAAACACACATAACACAATGATAGAAAACGAAATTACAACCACAACAACCGCTATATACAATCAAATAATAGGGACAATAACAACAATACTAGTAATCTATATACTATTAACACTAATCGTAGTCGTAAACATTATTAATGTATCCAAGGGACCCTTACGACACACAAGATAATGAATAAACCCACACGAAATAAACACCCTCTATTCAAAATTGCAAATAACGCCCTGGTAGACCTGCCAACACCATCAACAATTAGAGGATGATGAAACTTTGGATCACTACTAGGAGTCTGCTTAGTAGCACAAATCGTAACTGGGCTATTCCTCGCCATACACTACTGCCCAAACATCGACACCGCCTTCAGAAGAGTAAGTCACATCTGCCGAGACGTAAACTACGGCTGACTACTACGAACACTACATGCAAACGGGGCATCCCTATTCTTCGTTTGCATCTACCTACACACAGGACGAAACATATACTATGGATCATACAACTTCATGCACACGTGATCTGTAGGTGTAGCAATTTTATTTCTAACTATAGCAACAGCATTCATAGGCTACGTACTGCCATGAGGACAAATATCATTCTGAGGTGCAACAGTCATTACAAACCTTCTATCAGCGATCCCCTACGTAGGAAAGGAAGTAGTCCAATGAGTGTGAGGGGGATTCGCAGTAGATAATGCCACCCTCACACGATTTTTTGCCCTACACTTCCTAATGCCATTCGTAATTACAGCAATAGTATTAATCCATCTACTATTCCTTCACCAAACAGGATCAAACAATCCCCTAGGATTAAACAAAGACACAGACAAAATTCCATTCCACCCATACTTCACAGTAAAAGACATCTTCGGGTTCACCCTCACAATCATAACATTAACCGTACTAACTCTAAAGGAACCATATATCCTAAGAGACCCAGACAACTTTACACCAGCAAATCCCCTAGTAACGCCAGTACACATCCAACCAGAATGATACTTCCTATTTGCATATGCAATCCTACGCTCAATCCCCAACAAGCTAGGAGGAGTCATTGCACTAGCCATATCAATCGCAATCCTATTCATCATACCAACCAACAAATCAAAATTCCGGGGAACACAATTCTACCCAATCAATCAAATATTATTCTGAACAATAACAAACACCGTAATTCTACTTACATGAATCGGAGCACGGCCAGTAGAAGACCCTTACATCCTAACAGGGCAAATCCTAACAACAGTATACTTCATATACTACGTAATAAGACCTATAACAACAAAACTATGAGATAAAATAACAGATTAAAAGTTAAAAAGCTACAGACAAAGCCTAATGTCTTGAAAACATTATGAAAGAAGTTCAAATCTTCTATTAACTTTACATACTTAAATTAATACACTATAACAAAGAAAAAATGAAACACTTAACACCAATAAAAAACAAAAGATAATTCAACGAAAGAGGCAAAAATCTCTTTCAAGCCAAATACATCAACTTATCATAACGGAACCGAGGAACTGTACCACGAACCCAAATAAACAAAAAAGAAACAAAAGCAAGCTTAACATAAAAAAAGAAAGAATAAAGATCACTACCTAAAAAAAGGATACAAAATAACAATCTCATAAAAAGAATACTTGCATACTCAGCCAAAAAAATCAAAGCAAACCCCCCACTACCATACTCAACATTAAACCCTGAAACAAGTTCAGACTCACCTTCAGCAAAATCAAAAGGAGTACGATTAGTCTCAGCCAAACAAGAAATAAATCAGATAAATGACAAAGGAAGAGAAAGAAAAACCAACCACAAATAAACCTGAAAAAAATAAAAGTAAGCCAAATTATAACTACTAATCAAAATGACAAAAGAAAGTAAAATAAAAGCCAATCTTACCTCATAAGAAATAGTCTGAGCCAAAGCACGAAGACCTCCCAATAAAGAATAACCAGAATTAGAAGACCAACCAGCAATCATAACAGTATACACTCCTAATCTAGTACAAGCCAAAAAAAACAACAAACCCAACTCAAATGAAATAAATCCACTTAAATAAGGAACCAATAACCAAACCAATAAAGAAAGAAAAAACCCAAAAACAGGAGAAAAATAATAAATCAAATAATTAGAAACAACAGGAAAATACTGCTCCCTAGAAAACAACTTAATGGCATCTCTAAAAGGCTGAAGAATACCAACAAACCCAACCTTATTGGGGCCCTTACGAATATGAACATAACCCAAAACCCTCCGTTCCAACAAAGTAAGGAAAGCCACCCCAACCATAACAAAAACTATTAACAACAAGAAAACAACAACAAGAAAAAAAAGATCAAGCATATACTACTTGTAAAATAATAATTTTACATTAATAGATTCTAAATCCAATGCACTTATCTGCCAAAATAGTAAAACATTAACAAAAACCAATGTAACAACTGAAACTTATTCCAAATATCCGGTCCTCTCGTACTAAGATATAAAACAACTCTATAGATAGAAACCAACCTGGCTCACGCCGGTCTGAACTCAGATCATGTAAGATTTTAAAGGTCGAACAGACCTAATCGCTTTCAGCTCCTGCACCGAAAATTCACCTTAATCCAACATCGAGGTCGCAAACCTCCCCGCCAATAAGAACTCTCAAGGAAGATAACGCTGTTATCCCTAAGGTAATTTAATCTTATAATCAAAATAAATGGATCAAAAAAATATACATAAATATACAAAAACAAAGAGGAGTTGAACTTTATCCTCCCATCACCCCAACAAAACAGCTATTCCTATTCAATACAAAAAGACAAACAAAAAATAAATAAGAAACCTGTCAAACTCTATAGGGTCTTCTCGTCCCATAAAAACATTTAAGAATTTTAACTCAAAAACTAAATTCAATAATCAATACCTCTAAGACAGCTTATGTCTCGTCAAGCCATTCATACCAGATCACAATTAAAGAACTAATGATTATGCTACCTTTGCACGGTCAAAATACCGCGGCCCTTCAACTTAACGTCAGTGGGCAGGCCATACTTCAAAAACTAACAAGAAAAGATGTTTTTGTTAAACAGGCGGACATAAAACTTTGCCGAATTCCTCAAAAGCAATTAACACTTATCATCCAACAAAACAACCAATAAAATTTACTAATTACACAATAATTACTATACAAACCAAAAGTAAAGAAAACATTTCAATAAATAACTTAAATAACAAAAAATTAAAAAAATAACAAATAAAATTTTAACATAATCAAATAGAAAATCACCATAAAATCCACAAAACTAAATTAAACAATAACCAATTATAAAAAATAAAACAAGGAGCTAATCCCCCTTGATCTTAACATCAAATAAAAATAAATAAACCAACAACAGAAATTAAATAAGACGTATGAATTAAATTCATTTCTTGAAAAACCAGAAACCACTAAAGACGAATAACATTTCATTACCAACCACCTATTATTAATACTAATGAAACAGTAACTAACATAAGCCATTAACTCCTTTAAAATCGGGAAATAAAAATAAATAATAAAATTCAATGAACCCTGATACACAAGGTACGACAAACAAAATCAACTTCTAAAAAAACATTACAACCTTTAAACAACCCCTCACGGTACAAATAACCTATAGTAAAAAAATTAAATCAAAACAATACAACAACAAAATAATATTTTAATTAAAAAATCAAAACAAATCACCATAAACATAAAACAAGACAATCAACAAATCAGATCATGTCGAATCGCACGACATAATAATTCAGCGTAAATGAAAACTCAACTAACAGAAATGATCTGATATCAATCCAGCCGCACCTTCCGGTACAACCACTTTGTTACGACTTATCTCATTATAATAAACAAACGAGAGCGACGGGCGATGTGTGCATATCTCAGAACCAATTATCATAATAACAATCTACAAATCATTACAACCAAATCCAATTTCATGCCAATATTAAAATCAACAATCCATAAACAAATAACAATGTAATCCATCATTCCACTTAAAAACAAGCTGCACCTTGACCTGAAATATATCAAAATAAAGAAACCAGAAAATTAAATAAACTCTAAAAAGATAATCAATAAACGGCGGTATACAAACCAAAAGCAAATAAGTAAGGTCCAACGTGGACTATCGATAACGGGACAGATTCCTCTGGACGGAATGAGATACCGCCAAATTCTTTAAGTTTCAAGAACATAACTAATACTACTCAGGCACAAAAATTAACATTCTAAAATAATAGGGTATCTAATCCTAGTTTAAAAATAAAATTTCATAGCCTCCAAATATAACATAAGACAAACAAAAACAATAAAAATTTCACCTAAAAACAACCTAAACAAAATCAACACAAATAAAACAATATAACTACCTTTAATACCAAACCCGTTCAAACGCCTCCAAGGTATAACCGCGGCTGCTGGCACAAAATTTAACCGAAACTAAAATGTATTGCTAACTACAAGGATACTTGATCAACCAATAACAACTAATGAGAAATACAACCTAAACCTTCAGGCCCATTTAGAGCCACAAAGTGAAATCACGCACACACTTACATATAAAACAAACAAAAAATGAACGAAAAAGCAAGAATAAAACTTTACCTTTCTACGAACATAAAAAAGCAGCATGGGACACCAAACAAAGAACCTAACAAATCTAACACATACACAAAATACTAAGTAGAAGCACCCCATCCGGTACCTCCCCGTCTAACTTTTATTCCAGTCCAATCACGCTTCATTCACTCGCTTCACTTGCCCCCAAACGAGAAATTACTCAACCTCTTCTTTATTTATATACTCAAATTTCTAATAATGGAGCAACCCCAACACTTACTAACAAAAGGTTATAGTAAACCATAAACTTAAGCAATTATACCCGCGCACACGAGAGCCCAAAAACAACAATTTTACACCCAACCATAATAATAAACAAACAATAACCAAAAAACTCGATCTAGTAACAACAAAAGTCACATAAAATACATGGTAGATCACCCTCAAAGAATATTACTTTTATTGGGCTGTAGTTCTACAATCCTAAACTTATCTTTTTTTAATATTAGATAAGTTTAGGATTGTAGAACTACAGCCTTATATACATAACACATAACTAAAAATAAAATTTTACGCATATAAGATGAAAATTTATCACTAAAATTATTTAGTGATAAATTTTCATCCTATATATAATTATATTTATTTTAGTATAAAATAATAAAATTGCTTATATTGAATAAATTATACGCTATATGTTGGCGATTATATTAATATAAGTGTTGAATATTGAATACCTTTTTCTTTCACTATTAGGTAGCTATACCCGCTATACTGTTAATTGTACGTAAATAGGTCGTATTGTCTTATAAATATTCATGGATCAGCAATTACAACTATTATAGAATGATGTATTAGAAATAGAGTCTCATATTATCTATTATACCCGCGCACACGAGAGCCCAAAAACAACAATTTTACACCCAACCATAATAATAAACAAACAATAACCAAAAAACTCGATCTAGTAACAACAAAAGTCACATAAAATAAA